AAATTTTTGAGATTGACAATGATCATTCTTTTTTGAGTGACTTAGAAAGTTTTTTTGCTAGTCATACTAATTCTAGTAGTAACTCTAGTTGGACTAATTACATTAATAGTCGTATTGACTCTTATCTTCGTTCTCAAATATGTATTGATAATTTCATTAGGGGTGAGAGTGAGAATTCCAATGAGAGTTCCATTACGAGTGAGAATTCCAATGAGAGTTCCATTTCCAATTTCGTTTGTGATGAAAGCGGAAGTAATAGTCAAGATGATAATTTCAATACAAAAAGTAGTGCGAGTGATAATGACTTATCTATCGAAGAAGAATCTAATGATTCAACTGGAACTCAAAAATACAAGCATTTATGGGTTCAATGCGAAAATTGCTATGGATTAAATTATAAGAAATTTTTGAAGTCAAAAATGAATATTTGTGAATACTGTGGCTTTCATTTGAAAATGAACAGTTTAGATCGAATTGAACTTTCGATTGATCCGGGCACTTGGAATCCTATGGATGAAGACATGATCTCTCTGGATCCCATTGAATTTGATTCTGATGAAGAAGAGGTTGAATTGGATTTTGATGAAGAAGTTCAATTGGATTCTGAAGAGATTGAATTTTTTTCTGATGAAGAGGTTGAATTGGATTCTGAAGAGATTGAATTGGATTCTAATAAAGAAGTTCAATTGGATTCTGAAGAGGTTGAATTGGATTCTGAAGAGGAATCTTCTAAAGATCGTGAGGATGAGGAATCTGATCAAGATGATGATGAATCTTATAAAGATCGTATTGATTCTTATCAAAGAAAGACAGGATTAACTGAGGCTGTTCAAACAGGTACGGGTCAACTAAATGGTATTCCTATAGCAATCGGCATTATGGATTTTCAGTTTATGGGAGGTAGTATGGGATCCGTAGTAGGTGAGAAAATCACACGTTTGATCGAGTATGCTACAAATCAATTTTTACCTCTTATTCTAGTGTGTGCTTCCGGGGGAGCACGCATGCAAGAAGGAAGTTTAAGCTTGATGCAAATGGCTAAAATATCTTCCGCTTTATATGATTTTCAATCAAATAAAAAGTTATTCTATATATCTATTCTTACATCTCCTACTACTGGTGGAGTAACCGCTAGTTTTGGTATGTTGGGGGATATAATTATTGCCGAACCCGATGCCTATATAGCATTTGCGGGTAAAAGAGTAATTGAACAAACATTGAATATAACAGTACCCGAGGGTTCACAGGAGGCTGAATATTTATTCGATAAGGGCTTATTCGATCCAATCGTACCACGCAAACTTTTAAAAGGTGTTCTGAGTGAGTTATTTCAGTTCCACGATTTTTTTCCTTTGACTCCAAATCAGGGAGAGCCTTAAGTTATAAGTGAAATTTTTGATTTGGATGGAAAAGGCAGTTGTAGTTAGTTTATCAGAATCAAAGTCGGACTAATGGGGTTTTCTTTCCTTTGTAACATAAAATTGAATTGTAGAAAGAATTGTGCGAATTATTATTTTTAGCGATATTACTGATTACTAATGAGTAATCTTTTAGTTTAGTAAGAAGATAAAAAGGGAATTCTCCCCTCTGTGAAATGAAATTCGAATTAGGCGAGACAAATAAAAGGAATTTTATCTTCCTCTCTTACGAATGTATATAGAATTCAAATATATAAAAATATAGATATAGAGTTTTTGATCTTTCGATATCTCGTGTACAGATATATATATATTTTGATCGTCAAGTTCATTTATTTAGTTCTACAGTCCTTGTACTTATTTTATTGGATATATATCTACTCGTTCCATATTAATAATTAATTAGTTTATTACTTAGTAATTAGTTTTTTTTATATTTATAGTAGTATAATATAAGAATTCGAATATAATTGTTAATTAATATCTTTATTAAGTAACAATACCAGGTACAAATATTAAATTGAGGTACCCATTCTATGACAACTCTCAACAGCTTCCCCTCTATTTTTGTGCCTTTAGTGGGCCTAGTATTTCCGGCAATTGCAATGGCTTCTTTATCTTTATATGTTCAAAAAACTAAGATTTTTTAGATACATACGATGGGGCCAAGACAAAATCTGATCCATTTTTTCAAGACTTAGACATCATGGATATCTATTTAGTAGAATATTGTATAACAAGTGGTTTCTCCGAATAGAAATAAAAAAAGCTCTTATGCATGCGTAAACACGATGTATGAGTAAATGAATTGTAGCTATGGACCGGGATCGAAGCAGATGGATGATGAAAAGTCCATGTATCATAGGTATGTAGATCTTTATAGGGGATCCTCTAAAGGAAAGCAGATGATTTTAGATCTAAGCAATTCGATGAATTACTCCTAAACGTTCACAAATAGTGCTAGCTGATTAGAGTTACTTCGGAAACAAAATACAAAATCAAAATAAACTACATGCTTATTCTCTCAATTCCAATAAAATGCAACTGGATCTAGTATGTATGAGTTGGCCATCAGAATCTATATGGATAGAATTTATAGCGGGGTCTAGAAAAACAAGCAATTTCTGCTGGGCTTTTATCCTTTTTTTTGGTTCATTAGGATTTTTATTGGTTGGAACTTCTAGCTACCTTGGTAGAAATTTGATATCTTTATTTCCGTCTCAGCAAATAGTTTTTTTTCCGCAAGGAATCGTGATGTCTTTCTATGGGATTGCAGGTCTCTTTATTAGTTCCTATTTATGGTGCACAATTGCGTGGAATGTAGGTAGTGGTTATGATCGATTTGATAAAAAAGAAGGAATAGTTTGTATTTTTCGTTGGGGATTCCCTGGGAAAAACCGTCGCATCTTTCTACGATTCTTTATCAAGGATATTCAATCTATCAGAATAGAAGTTAAAGAAGGTATTTATGTTCGTCGTGTCCTTTATATGGAAATCAGAGGTCAGGGTGCCATTCCTTTGACTCGTACTGATGAAAATTTGACTCCGCGAGAAATTGAGCAAAAAGCTGCTGAATTGGCCTATTTTTTGCGCGTACCGATTGAATTGAGAAATGAAGAATAATTATTATGAAATGAAATGCGGCAGGAGGAAAAAACTCAAGTCAAGAACCCTCTTTTCTTTTTTCTAGAGCATACCCTAATTGAACTTTCTTCAGATTCCCCACTCATTCTTCGAGTCAAAGCGCGCGTATACATAAGAGTCATAACCTAAAACAAAATGAAACCCTTTTTTTTACTTGCTATTTTTATGAGGATTCTTTCGTCTCGAAATCCGCATAGAGTAAGAATAATATTGATTACTTCAAGCGGTTCTTTTGAGCATTTATCGAAAGAGGACACTTACTTCGAATCGGATCAATTGAAATCTATGGAAATAATATTCCCTATATTTTTCACTCGAATTTGAAGTGGATTTTTATTTTATTTTTGACTTCTGTATTTTAGATTCAAGGGCTAAGCACTTTATAATAATAAAAAATAAAAAAGCAGATAAAAAATTCCTGGGATTGCTATCTATCTTACAATGGAACTCCTGCTTGATAGAAAGATTAGATTTCCTAGAGTCAATGAAAGAGGTGGGTTCATTAACAATTCACAGATGAAAAAATGTCAAAAAAAAAAAGGAAAGCATTCATTCCCCTTCTATATCTTGCATCTATAATATTTTTGCCCTGGTGGATTTCGCTCTCATTTAATAAAAGTATGAAATCCTGGGTTACAAATTGGTGGAATACTGGGCAATCTGAAACTTTCTTGAATGTCATTCAAGAAAAGAGTATTCTAGTACAATTCATAGAATTAGAGGAACTCTTCCTCTTGGACGAAATGATAAAAGAATATAAAGAATACCCGGAAACACATCTACAAAAACTTCATATAGGAATCCACAAAGAAACGATCCAATTGATCAAGATGCACAATGAAGATTGTATCTATATGATTTTTCATTTCTCGACAAATATAATCTATTTCTTTATTCTAATTAGTTATTCCATTTTAGGTAATGAGGAACTTGTTATTATTAACTCCTGGGCTCAAGAATTCCTATCTAATTTAAGTGACACAATAAAAGCTTTTTCTATTCTTTTATTAACTGATTTCTGTATCGGATTCCATTCAACCCACGGTTGGGAACTAATGATTGGTTATATCTATAAGGATTTTGGGTTTGCTCATAATGATCAAATTATATCTGGTCTTGTTTCCACCTTTCCTGTCATTCTAGATACCATTTTTAAATATTGGATCTTTCGTTATTTAAATCGTGTATCTCCGTCACTTGTAGTTATTTATCATTCAATAAATGACTGAAAAATGATTCACTGATCCAATTCAAATATAAAGTTTATTACTTTGTTTGTATATAAGCATGCAAAGTAGAACTTACATTAATTACTCTTTATACCCATCGAGGTGGAATTGCTGCTATCTTTCGGTAAAATATTTTGAGTATTTTTAGTATACAGTAAATATCAAAATGATGGATAGGGGACTAGACTAGCGACCTACCAAATTTTATTGTAGAAATTTTCGGGATCAACGATTGGACCATGCAAACTAAAAATACCTTTTCTTGGATAAAGGAAGAGATTACTCGATCTATTTCCGTCTCGGTCATGATATATATAATAACTGGCACGTCCATTTCAAACGCATATCCCATTTTTGCACAGCAGGGTTATGAAAATCCACGAGAAGCAACTGGGCGTATTGTATGTGCTAATTGCCATTTAGCTAATAAGCCCGTGGATATTGAGGTTCCACAAACGGTACTTCCGGATACTGTATTTGAAGCAGTTGTGAGAATTCCTTATGATATGCAACTGAAACAAGTTCTTGCTAATGGTAAGAAAGGCGCTTTGAATGTAGGGGCTGTTCTTATTTTACCGGAGGGCTTTGAATTAGCACCGCCCGATCGTATTTCGCCCGAGATGAAAGAAAAGATAGGCAATCTGTCTTTTCAGAGTTATCGCCCCACTAAAAAAAATATTCTTGTTATAGGCCCCGTTCCTGGTCAGAA